ATTACTTGTTAATGGTTGATCAAGTTTGATGGATTCGCCTTCTGAAACAAGAAGTTCTGGTCCTGGGGGGATACTATCAATCACTTGACGCCCCTCTGGCGCATCTGTTATAGTTATTTCATACCCCCCTTTTTCTTTTCGTATTATTTTGCTTACTATACCCGCTGCTGTAGCATTATAAACCGTATTGTTACTCTTGCTCCCGTCGGGATAAATCTGACCCCTTCCCCTGTTCCCGCCTACGTATATGGGATATTTTAAGAAGTACGCATCCTTCTTAGCAGCAGGGTCCGGAGAAAGAATAGGAAAGGTGATTTCACTATATTTTTGACCAGGAACAGGACCTATCACAAGAATATTCTTTTTAGCGGGGCGATAACTCTGAAAAGAGAGATTACCTATCTTTTCTTTCATCTCTGGCGAAATACGATCAGGAGGGGCTAATTCAAACCCCTCGGGTAAAATAAGCACGGCCCCCACATTCAAAGCTCCCTTTTTACCATTAGCAAGAACTTGTTTTAGTTGCATATCATAAGGAATTCGAACAACTGCTTCAAATACAGTATCTGGAAGTACCGCTTGTGGAACCTCAATACCCACGGGCTTATTAGCTAAATGACAATTCGCGCATACAATACGACCAGTTGCTTCGCGCGGATTTTCATAACCCTGCTGTGCAAAAATGGGATATGCATTTGAAATGTATGCCCCAGTTATTATATATATCATGAGCGATACGGAAATGGAGCGAGTAATCTCTTCCTTTATCCAAGAGAGGGTCTTTCTAGTTTGCATGGTCCAGTCGTTGATCCAGAAAATTTATACAATAAAATTAGGTAGGTCGCTAGGATAGTTCCCTATCCACGATGCTGCTAGTTACTGAAAAATTTTTACTAAAATATAGGAGGAATCCGAATCTATTGGATGTATAGAAAAAATAAGTATATAAAAAAAAGTAAGATTTTGAATGTTTTATTTTACTTATGGACAAAATAACAAAATTCTAATTGGATCGGTGGATCATTTTTCAGTCATTCATTGAATGATAAATCACTACAAGTGACGGAGATACACGATTTAAATAACGGAAGATCCAATATTTAAAAATTGTATCGAAAATGACTGGAAAGGTGGAAACAAGTCCAGATATAATTTGATCATTATGAGCAAATCCAAAATCCTTGTAGAAAGAGCTAATCATTAGTTCCCAACCGTGGGGTGAATGGAATCCTATACATAAGTCGGTTAATAAAAGAATAGAAAGGGCTTTTATCGTGTCGCTTAAGTTATATATGAATTCTTGAATCCAAGAATTAAGAATAATAAGTTCTTCATTAACTAAAAAAGAATAACCACTTAGAATAACGAAACAGATTATATTTGTCGAGAAGTGCAAAATCGTATAGATACGATCTGCGTTGTGCATCTTGATCAATTGGATCGTTTCTTTGTGGATTCCGATACGAAACTTTTGTAGATGTGTTTCGGGGTATTCCTTTATCATTTCGTCCAACAGGAAGAGTTCCTCAAATTCTATTAATTTTTCTAGAATACTCTTTTCTTGAATATCATTTAAAAAAGTTTCGGATTTACTAGTATTCCACCAATTAATAATCCAAGATCCCATACTTTTATTAAATGAAAAAGAGACCCACCAGGGCAAAAATACTATAGACGTAAGATATAGAAGGGGAATGAATGCTTTTTTTTCCATTTTTGCGTCTGTGAATTTTTAATGAATCCGCTTCATTCGTCAACTCTATACGATCTAATATTTCTATCAAGCATAAGTTCTATTCTAATATTAGAATTTAGAATAGAAAGCTTCGAACTCCCGAATCTATTCCCTCGTTTTTATTTGTGAGTCAGTGGTTAGTCCTTGAATTTTGTGAATTTACATACGCATAAAAAAAAGTTTGCGGACAAAATTTCAAATTTTTCCGTTTTCCGTATATAGTATATATAATCTACGTCTTCTTTGGTTCATCAGTATTATGAAGAAATTTCAGTTAAGTTATGTTATAGAAAAAAAAAGGAAAAAAAAAAAGAGGATTTTTTGGTTTTTTACCTCCTGCTAAGAAAAGTGCTTCGTTTATTTCAAAATACTTCAATTGGTACACGCAAAAAATAGGCCAATTCCGCTGCTTTTTGCTCAATTTCTCGTGGAGTCAAATTCTCATCAGTACGAGTCAAAGGAATGGCCCCCTGGCCTCTGATTTCCATATAAAGGACACGCCGAGCATTAAAACCCTCTTTAACTTCTATTCTGATAGACTGAATATCTTTCATAAAGAATCGGAGTAAGATGCGACGATTTTTTCCTGGGAATCCCCAACGAAAAATACACACTATTCCTTCTTTTCTATCGAATCGATCATAACCACTACCTACATTCCACGAAATTGTGCACCACAAATAAGAGCTAATAAACAGACCGGCGAGCCCATAGAACGACATCACGATACCTTGTGGAAAAAAAATGATTTCCTGAGACGGGAATAAAGATATCAAATTTCTGTCAAGATAACTGGAAATTCCAATCAATAAAAACCCCAATGAACCTAAAAAAAGTATAATGGCCCAGCAGAAATTACTTATTTTTCGAGACCCCGCTATAAGTTCTATCCATATATGTTCTGATCGCCAACTCATACTAGATCTAGTTACATTTTATTGGAAGTGGGAGACCGGCCAAAATGAATTTTACTTTACATTTTTTTGTTTCCGAAGGAACTTTCATCAACTTGCACTATTCTGATGTGAATCTTTCGAAGCAATTGGTTAGATCTAAAAGTAAAATAATAGGAGCCCTCTCATATGATCCCCTATCTACACATATATAGCTACATGGGCTTTACATTTATTTCAGGCATTCGCCCCAATCGCGACTTATTTTCAATATTTTCAAATAGCTCGTTTACTCATATATCAGATTTACGTTTACGCCTGCCCTTTCTTTTCTGTTTGAAAGAAGCCACAAGTTATACCATATTATACTGAATAGATATCTGTGTTATAATCCAAGTCTAAGTCTTGAAAAAAAAATATATGAAATTTGCCCCCATCAGATCTAAAAAATCTTGTTTTTTTGAACATGAAGAGATAAAGAAGCCATTGCAATTGCCGGAAATACTAAGCCCACTAAAGGCACAAAAATAGAGGGTAAGTTGTTGAGAATTGTCATAGAATGGGCACCTCGATTTAATATTTGTACCTGTTATTTATTGTTATATTTATTTTTTTTACCTATTATCGCTATATTATATTGTTAGAAAGATATCTTAAATAGAAAGATCTCTTAAAATTATTAGAATTCCTATAATAATTATACTAAGTATATCTAACTGAGTATATATAATAAAGTGCAAGGAATATAGAACTAACTAAATGGACTTATTCATTTTTATACATCAAATACATGTATGATAATTCACTTGTTTGTTATTTTTCTATTATTTTTTTTTCTTGTCTTATAATTTGAATTTCATAATTATAATTTGAATTTAATAAAGAGTTTCTTCACCTTATAAATTCTTCCAAAATTCGTTATAATATAATACGAAAGGAAGAAAAGAACATGAAATTCGTTTTATTTATTATTTACTACCCTACCTCGCGAAAAAAGAATTCGCTCTTTTATCTTGTTCATAGAGGTTTCCTAATTAGGAATCAGGGATATCGGTAAAAAAAAAATTATCTGTATGATTCTTTCCATAATTCTCTCTTATGTCACCAAAACAAATCCATTCTTCGGATTTTTCCTTTGATTCCGATAAATAAATACTTAATAAATACTTATTCTAAATAGTTATTCGCCAGAAAGAAAATAATTTAAAGAATTCAATTTAATTAACTATTAACTTAAGGTTCTACTAAAGTTATGATTCAAAGGAAAGAAAGCGTGGAGCTGAAATAATTCACTCAGAACGCCCTTTAACAGATTACGTGGTACGATTGGATCAAATAAGCCCTTATGGAATAAAAATTCAGCCGCTTGTGAACCTTCTGGTACTGTCTTATTCAATGTTTGTTCAATTACTCTTTTACCTGCAAATGCAATGTAGGCGTTGGGTTCAGCAATAATGATATCCCCCAACATACCAAAACTAGCTGTCACCCCACCAGTCGTAGGAGATGTAAGGATTGATACATAAACTAACTTTTTATTCGATTGATAATCATATAAAGCAGCAGAAATTTTAGCCATTTGCATCAAGCTCAAACTTCCTTCTTGCATGCGTGCTCCTCCGGAAGCACACACTAGAATAAGAGGTAAAAATTGATTAGTAGCATACTCGATTAAACGAGTAATTTTCTCGCCTACTACCGATCCCATACTACCCCCCATAAACTGAAAATCCATAACCCCAATTGCTACGGGAATGCCGTTTAGTTGACCTATGCCGGTTTGAATGGCCTCGGTTAATCCTGTCTTTTTTTGATAAGAATCAATACGATCTTTATAAGGTTCCTCCTCTGAATGAAAGTCAATGGGATCCAGGGAGAACATGTCCTCATCCATAGGATCCCAAGTCCCTGGATCAATCGAAAGTTCAATTCTATCTGAACTACTCATTTTCAAATGATATCCACATTGTTCACAAATATTCATTTTTGATTTAAAAAATTTCTTATAATTTAATCCATAACAAATTTCACATTGAACCCACAAATGCTTGTATTTTTGAGTTACACCGAGATCATTAGAATTTTCTCTTAGAGCGAAATCGCTGCCGTTCGTGCTAGTTCTTAGCTTGGAATTCCAGTTTTCACTACTATTTCTACTTTCACCCAAAATGTAAGTAGAAATGTAACTTTCGCTGTAATTTTCACTACCACTTAAAATAGAACTCGCAATCCCGATTTGAGAACGAAGATAACTGTCAATGCAACTATTGATGTAATTATTCCAACTATATTTATTATCATACATAGAATAATCATAGTGGGAATCGTCACTCCTAGACCCCTTATTTAAATAACTAGAATTCCAATAACTA